TTCCCAATACAGGAGTAAAAATAGGGACAAGCAACCATATGAGCCCATAGACCTCTTTTAAGGATTCCGATCTGAAAAAAGAATTGATAGCTTGTGCTTCTGTCGTATCAATTATCATTTCAACGATCAACTTCTCCCATAATGATATCTATACTACCTAGTATCGTCATAATATCAGCCAATTTCATTCTTTTAACTAGCTGAGGAAGAATTTGCAAATTGATAAAACCTGGTGGACGAATTTTCCATCTCCAGGGAAAAACACTCTGATCTCCTATCATAAAAATTCCCAATTCCCCTTTTGGGGCTTCCACTCTCACGTAAAGTTCTTGTTTCGATAATTCAAAAGCGGGCGAGGTTTTTTTACTAATGAATCGGTATTCAAAATCATTCCATTCGGAATCCCTTGCTCTATCGAAGCGTCGGACTTCTAAATTTTCATAGGGCCCCCCTGGAATTCCTTCCAAAGCTTGTTGAATAATTTTTATGGATTCCATCATTTCACTGATTCGGACTAAATAACGAGCTAATGAATCTCCTTCTTTTTGCCATTGGACTTCCCAATCAAATTCGTCGTAACACTCATAATGATCAACTTTCCGAAGATCCCATTGAATTCCCGAAGCTCGTAGCATTGGTCCTGATAAACCCCAATTTATTGCTTCCTCTCCCCCAATAATGCCCACTCCTTCAACTCGTTCCAAAAAAATGGGATTCCGCGTAATAAGCTTTTGATATTCAGTAACCCCTGTTAAAAAATAATCGCAGAAATCCAAACATTTATCTATCCAACCATGAGGTAGATCAGCAGCTACTCCTCCAATACGGAAATAATTATGCATCATTCGCATACCTGTGGCAGCTTCGAATAGATCATATATCAATTCTCTTTCTCTGAAAATATAGAAGAAAGGGGTCTGCGCACCGATATCCGCCATAAAAGGTCCAAGCCATAACAAATGAGAAGCTATACGACTCAGTTCAAGCATAATGACTCTGATATAGCTGGCTCTTTTAGGTACTTGAATATTTCCCAGCTGCTCTGGTGCATTTACCGTTATTGCCTCTGTAAACATGGTCGCTAAATAATCCCAACGGGTTACATAAGGCAGATATTGTATAATTGTTCGATTTTCTGCAATTTTTTCCATTCCTCTGTGTAAATAACCCAATATGGGTTCACAGTCAATAACATCTTCACCATCGAGAGTAACGATGAGTCGAAGAACACCATGCATTGATGGGTGGTGAGGACCCATATTGACTATCATGAGGTCTTTTCTTGTAGCTGGTACAGTCATATGTTTTTTCCCGATTCATTATTCCATGAATTGCTGAAAACGAAACGAAGTTCATCCAAATTCAAGATCTAATAAATATAAAATAAATAAAAAATAAAGTAATTCAAATCGTCAAATTAACTTAACGAGTTTTTGGCTCCCGAATAGCCAACTGCCCCATTAATTCTTTATAACGTACTCTATTTTTCTTTGACAAATAAGCCAGCAGCCGTTGACGTTTTCCCAGAATTTTCCGTAGACCTCTCTGAGATAAATAGTCTTTTCTGTGCAATTGCAAATGTGAAGTAAGTCTCCGTATCTTATTGGTGAAATTGAATACTTGAAATTCAACAGAACCCTTCTTTTTTTCTTTTTCTTCTTGCGAAATAACTGAGATTAATGAATTTTTTACCATAAAAAGAATTCTTCTCCCCTTTTTTCTTTTTTTTTACATTTACAGATATGGATTTTACCGATTAGTAATAATAATGCCAAACGGTTGAATCTGGTATACACAATAATCTGGATTGATTCATATACTGCTTGTTCTATCAAACAAATTCAATTAATCAATAATCAAATTTGCAATTTGATTCGGATATAGATAAAAAACATGGTATGCTTCTGCAACCACAAAAGAGAGAAATTTGGACATAAGATAAGAGGAGTCTGCCCATTCATTCCTAGATCTAATTCATAAGTTCATTGAATCAGTATCATGTACGATAATGTATTCTAACACAACGGGTGTGTACATCTGTTTTTCCTATACCATATCCGATATGACACGTGATGTATAAGAAATGGATTATCAACCAATTTTCAATCGTGGATACATATGTATCCTTGACATACTGAAACGACTACCATTATTAGTATTAAACCAATAGCGATTCATACAAACTAAATCTTCGAATCGATAATTGGGCCAAAGAAATAATTTGAACTTAATGAATTTATTTGTATCTATATTAAGATGCTTGCCCTCATCCAGAAATTGACCACAGGTCCTTACATTGTTCTCATTGCAGAATACTGGATTTCTATCCAAAAGATTCACATTTCCCGAATTTAAACAAATGAGAATTCTCAATTCTCTACGCCGCCTAGGAGATGAAATATTTTCAGGAACAAGTAAATCATAATGATTTTCGTCTCTGTTCCCATCCAGCCTTTCATGTCTTGCAATAGATTCATCAAAACCATTCTTATCAAGATTTTTTTTTTCTCGGCATCTTCGATTAGTTTGGTACTTACTCTTATGGACCAGTGAAATAGCTATGGTTTCATACATAATCAATTGTCCATCCCATTTTATAGACAGACGAACCGGTTCGATAATCAATATTCCTTTTTTTATTAATTCTGGGGGAGTTAGATCTTTCTGAATTAGCATTACATCCAGACTCATTTCTTCGTTTTGAATAGAGGATATAGCAATTTCCTGTGGATTTATCAGTCTAAGCAGAAGGCAATATACCTGGAGATTTTTGATTATTCTTTGATTCAAATGAGCATCCCATCTCAATTGAAAACACAAATATCGTTTCAGGAGGAAAGCGAGGTCTGCTGCCGCGGTGTTCTTAGTCTTAGATTGCTTTTCCTTTCTACTTTGAATATCTGATCCCCCATAATTGTCTTTAACATCTTTCTCTTGGTTTGATAGATCTGAGCCAAAATCTCCTTGGCCTGCTTGCTCTTTTTCTTCTTTATTTCCATTTTCGAATTCAAATTCAAGAGATTTTTTTTGAGTAGGTGATATACGAAGACCTGTTTTTTGCTTTCCGTTGAGATTTTTATTTTCACTAGCATTTGCATTTCCAATAAAATTGAAAAGAAGTGATTTGATTAGTATGAGCCACGGTTGAATCTTATATGCATCATAAAGTAACACAAATTCTGGGAAAAACCAAAGTTCCAGATTCGACATGGGATGATTTCGTATTTCTTGATTCATTCCCATCCAGTCAAAAGAGGTTTTTGTTTGACGGAATGAGTTGATTTGTTTATGAATCGCGAGATAAAAAAGATCTTTCTTATCAATTTTATCAATTATTTGAGAATAATTAGTCCCAGTCTTAGTTTTTTTATTGATGTTGTCTCCGTTATCCATATTGGTCCAGTCCTCAATATCGATCTTTTTTCTAAGACAAAAATTAAAAATTCTCCAATCAAAATATTTTCTATCCGTATTTTTATCCGTATCAATAATAGAATCTTCTCTTAGATAATCACTAATAGCTACACTGTCTAACACATAAAAAAATTCGGGGTTATATGTGTTGCAATTATAGGAGATGTCTAGGACCTCGTTGACTTGTAATGGTGATCCAAAAATATATGAGTCCCTCTTATGTTCATAATTAATATATTTATGTGAAAAAAGATCATATCTGTAGTTTTTTTTTAATTTTGCTTTTTGACTCGGTAATGAATCCACTGCATAATTCTTTTTTTTCTCATAATGAATTAATCGGTCTTTATCATATGAATCCAAATATTTTGAGTCTTTATTTTGAACCATATAACTTTGATTGACTCTATTTCGCCATTTTTGCAGTCCTAATCTAGACCATCTAGTCTGGGATAAATCGTATTGAGAATGACCCCTTAACCAGTTTTTCCATTCATTCATTCCAAAATTGCGAAGTTTCTTATGCCTTGATTCGGAATGAAATATTTCTTGTGTTCCAACATAATCCTTTATTTTATCCTTAAGAAAAAGAGATGTTCCGTTATATTGAAGTACAGGTCTCAAGTGATACTTGTTAATAACTTCGGTTTGTGATAATTTGTAAAATACATATGCCTGTGACAAGGAGGATAGGGCACAAAAACTCTGTGAATTCTTATTAGTAATATTCGAAAGCGAATGTTTTATAGTCGAAATAAAATGAATTGTATTTTGATTTGTTTCATCATTGTAACCATATTTCTCAATAATTTTTTCTTTTGATTCAAGGGAAAGTTTTACATTGATCCTCGGAATATGAATAATACATAGAAGGTATATTCTTTCAAGAAATAATTTTAGAAAATAGTGCCATTTGCTTATTAATCGTTCACTTATTCTTTTTAATATCTGCCAAATATTTGTATTTTTCGGCGATTCTAATCTTTTATCATCACAACTTGTCTCCTTAGGACCAATCTTTATATCTGGAGTTATAAATATTTTTTTCTTGTCTTTTGTTATTTTTTCGATTTGATTTCTGATTGTACTTGTCCTATTAATCAGATCCTTCATTTTTGTTTCTGTCAGTGAATAATTTGTCCAATCCAGGGATCTAATTCGAATGGACGATTCATGAATAATCTGATTACTTATTATAGTTATAGAATTTTTTCCATTTTTATTTTGACTCGATTCATGTACTTCCCTCAATCCAAATAAGAGAATTGGATTTGTTTTTGCAAGCTTTTTCATTATTCTTTTTATAAATCGAACTATTTCGATAACCCATCTTGTTTTTTCTTTTAAGACCTTTAGAAAACTTTTTGTTTTTTCTTTAAAAATTATTAGAACTAGAAAACATTTCTTTTTAACTTTTCTAATTTTTTTTTCAAGTTCTTTATAAATGGGTCCAAAAAAAGAAGGTCGTTTTCGGAGAGCACCAAAAGGAAGTTCAGCTTCCATTCCAAGAACGGTTAAAAAACAAAAATTAGATTTTTTTCCTTTCTTTTTCATTGGATTTCTATGATGGGATCGTAGCTTAGATC